GCCTCTGAGGAACTGCTTCTGGCTACTCAAGAAATTTGGTATGTGAAGTTCCTGCTCTCCCTAAGCTCTTCGAATCAAGATGGCTATGGTTGCAATCTCGTATCCAATAGAAGGGCTTGCTTTGTTGGGTTGGTTGGCACAAGTGCTGGAAAAAGTGCTTTCAGAGTCCTTGGTTGAGCTACCATTACAGTTGATTGGCATTCTCGTGCTTGGACTGAGTCTAGCATTCCTGTGCAATTCCCTTCAAAACTCTCTATTTTTGGCCCCTAGGCTACTTTGAGATGTCCCCGCTCCTCTACTAGTGTTGGAGCTGCTACATTCAGGTCTTCGATTGGCAGGGAACTGCTTCAAGAAAGGCTGTTCCACCCAACCCTCATCCAGTTTTTTTAGTCTGCAAGGTATGTTGGATTGAGCTTTTGCGTTGCTTCCCGTTGCCACCTTCTTGTCTAGGTGAACCTATGATCGCCCCTCTATCAAGACGCGTAGGCACCTCTATTAGAAATGGCTTTCTTTCTTTGGTTGTTCCGCGGGATGTCTTTTCGGTGACGTATAATAGAGACAGCTTGTGCATCTTTGCTTAAGATAAGAATCTAGGGAAGGTTCATAGCCCTTCTTTCCTTTGGTTACTGAGCAGTCTGACTTTACTCATTCTCTAATCTCATCTCTAAAATAAGGGTGACCCACCGAACCATATTTATACGAATAAAGAACCGAACTTCAGGTCGAAGAAAAGGAATTAGACACAGAGGGAGGAAAAAGAGGGGGGCATGAAGCGAGTAGCTCTTTCGTGATAGAATTTTTCTTCTTGCTTACCCTAATGGTGTGACCTTGGTTTCATCCCTTTGGCAAATCAAGCCATTTCTTTGGAAGAGTAGCGAAGGGACTCCCCCTCATCTATAAAGGAGAGGCTTTATTGAGAGAAAGAATAGGGGCGGTAAGCATTTGCAGTAGTAGGTATTCCCCCAGGGGGCTGGGCTCCTAAGGGGATTGCTTTTGTTAGAGTTGTTTGTTGTTCTTCCCCGTGGGCTAGGCTGTTAGCGCGACTTGTTAGCACTTTCAGGCCTCCTCTTGCTGCTGAAAAGCCGTTGCTTGCACCTGAAAGCCTACCAGAAACAAGCGAGGTATTCTCCTGTACTCGCTTAAGGAAGAGGTCCATATAGCTGCGCTAGCCCGCCCTATTTTGCTTGTTCGAAGCAAGGATAGCCGCTAGTAAGACAGCTCCTAAGTAGATAAGACTAAAGCAACTAGTCATAAAGAAGGTATTAGTACGGCTATTAGCACAGTTGATTAAGGGGGTCACTGATGGTTGGAAGCTATAGTGGCTAGTCTAGTAGGCTAGGCTAGTAGGAAAGGGAAGCGAAAAGAGACAAGTAAAGAAGGTCTGTCTAACCGGATAGTCGAACAAGACAGTAAGTAAGGCAGAACTAGTAAGACAGAAAAGAAGAGGAAGAAGGTCACTATTCATAGAGTAAAGTAAGAAAGGAAAAGAAAGGTCTTTATTTACAGTTCATCGAGGGTAGGTGGGTGGGGGGGAAGATAAAACTCTTTAACTCAATCCACTACTACTGTTCTCATTCATTGACATAAGTAAAAGCTACCAGTTCCTTACTCAAAGAACTCGTACCGGCACTCTTGAGTTCACAACTCCAACTCCCTTAGATTAGAGTAGCAACTCGATCCTACTAATTACGTAGAACCATGAACCATCGATCGAGCGAGTTCGAGGTGGTTCATGCTTTCTATATAACTCGCTGTACGCTAAGGCAAAGGTTGTAACCCATGCGTCATGCGTGCCGTAGTCATACGTAAAATTACAGGTCAGTTGGTGCTTACTGAGGTAAGGAATCTGATCGCTCTGTCCTAGCCAGAATAGTAGGTTTTGTGTTACAAGTAAGTTGCCTTATTCTAAGAACTCAGTATCGCTTTACTCGTTGAGGGGGGCTTCCAGACAACTGGTCTATAATGACAGTACTTAGTGAGTAGAGTTTTGGATTTGGATTTGGAAAGCAAGACTGACTAAGAGCGAGATCATCGGCCTATGTACTCTTCGACAGCTTTCGGCCTTATAGCTCATTCCCGACCTAAGAGAAAAGAGAACTGACCCCGGCAACAAAAACGAGTTTCATTCCGATTCTGGTATGAAAGTAACCCAAGGATCACTGAAACTAACTTCCCCGGTTGAGAAAAGACCGGATCCAGCCGATCTTGATGCTGAATGCGCTTACTCAATCCCATTTCTAGTAAAGAAAGATAGGAAGGCGCCCACCCAAAGGAATAAGGCCATATAACTAAGAAGCTGAAAATCCTGAATTGAATAAGGAAGAAGAGAATAACAAGCCATATCCCCTTTTGCGCCATGACAATCTCTATTACATTAATCAGGCTTTTGAAGTAGGGCTTGCTAGATGAAGGAGAGATGAACAAATAAAGACAGACCTCAGTAAGCACAGCATAATGTCTGATATCTCTATTTCTTTTAGAGAGAAAGAAGAAGGTGCCTTTGGACGAACTCCTACCTCTACCGTAATAAAGGGGAGTTGCTTCTACTTGAATCGAGATTGGATTAGAAGGAGGAAGCCTAGAAGCAAGCACAGGCCTTACCTTCCGCCTTGTTACAAGCAACTTGTTCAGCTCCCTATCGGTCGAGCCATCTCTTACTCGAAAAAGTCTTCCACTTGCTCATCTTGTTCTATCTAATAAAGTATGTAGCTCGTTCTCTATCTTTCAAGTGACTTCCTATCTTCCACGAGCCCTTGAACCTCGGGATGCTCGTACGTCAGGTAGAGGAAGGAAATAAGTCGACCATAATGTTTTTTAATACTTTACGCGAGAGGAGGAGCTTCGGAAGGAGTATGAGGATGCCTGCAGTCATAAAAATCTTTTCCATAGGAAAAAGAGTAGGAGCCCCTGTGACGGCCTTTCGAGGGTGCTTTTCTCCTTTGATAGAAGCACTATGAGAGATTGTAAAATGGCTAAGGTTGTCACTTAATAGAAATGGTTACAAGCATCAGGCGGTTATTTCAAATAAGTATTGGACTCGATTTACTACATTCAACATTTTTATCATTTCAACTTAACTCCTTGGTTCGCCAACAGTCTGACGGAATTATCGAATGCTCGGACTTTGTTTGCAATCTAATTATAGTGTCACGGGCGGTAGATGCTTCAAAAAAAATAATGCCCATAGCGGCTACCTTGACTTTGCTATTTTATCATGGAGGAAAGGGTAATTAAATTAGCACGAGCTCGAGATTCACCTTGGAAGCGACCAACTCTGCTTCTAATGTTTTCGCGAAAGGACCGCTCCCATACTAACACGAGTAAGTAATCAATTTCCTTACTTTAAATTACTAGGTCCGTGAACTGAGTCATCGGATGCAAAAGGCGCATAGCCGACATCAACGTGAAGTGCAGCCCTTCTATTTTTTTTAAGGTCTAGTGCTAGACCCTGACCGGTTAAACCGCAACGATCAAATGTCACATGTCTTGTAGGAAAGTAAATCCGATCTATGCAAAAATTCCCGGTACAATAAAAGTGTCGATTTATAAGTACCGTGAAGAGACAGGCAAGCATTCCCTTAGTCCTGCTTTGCCCAACAATGAAACTGTGTGTGCTGCTACCTTTCGTGCTGAGACTTCTTAACCTACTGCACTTCCTGCCGGTATAGTTGCTTCTCTTCTTATTTATTCGATCTCTTCCATCCCGCCCACTACTATGATTCATGCAATGCTCAAGCTATTCATTTTTCACCATGCCCTTCCATTCCTAAAATGACTTTTTACTGTGGAACAAAGTAACCTCATAATCGAATAGCAAGTACGTCACCACTCGAACCATGTCGAAATCGATACCCAAAGCCAACTCTGGATCAAAAACATCTTGATCGAAAAAAAAATCCATCGAGCGCACCAAAAGGAGCAGGCAGGCGAACCCTTCACTAAGGATTGCAGGACGAAGAACGGAGACTTTAACTCATAATAAATCAATTTTCAAGCAGACATAGTAACGAAGGATAGGCATTCGTGGGTGTTCGCTCTAGACAGAAGTCATGTCATTAACGGAAAGGGCGCTTATAAGTGGTAGGTTTACCACCACGCATGGAGGTATTGATTGGGTTAATCTTGGGGTGTGTCAAGTCGGACAGGGAGAGGCCTTATTGAGGGGCTTGCGCTAAGTTCTAATCGAAAGGGGATTAAGTAGGTTAGAATCTCATCATTACATTATATATGTATGTCATTCGCTACGTTAGGAACATATAGGTAGAAGCATCCATTCCCTGCTATTATTATCTTATGTATCTCGTCAGGCTCAATAGTGCAGGTGCGCTTTGGTTCAACCTCGGTTCTCAAAGAAGGAGTGCAGAGAGGTGCTTTCGTACATGAGTAGACTGCTCGCTACGCCCCTGATTCTTTTAACGTATGATAAACCACAATTTCTCCCCTACTGACTTTCTCTCCCTCTCCCCTAGTGTACTCTCGAGCTTTCAGAAAGGATCTTAGCCAAACGTTGACCGGCTTCGCGAGACCATTTCGGTCTACACATGGCTAGGCACTTTGGTCGTTGGTTTCTCGATCAAACTCTCTGACGTCGAAGAAAGACTTCGAGGAGCAGGGATGATTTTCGATCTTGTACCTTAGTAGAATTAACACCAACCGAATCTCGACTTAAGTAAGTACAAGCAAGGCAATTGACTCGATCAAGAAGGTATGGAACTTCTCGACGCACCTCTTTCCTTCTTTGCCCCATCTCTCTTCTCTTATTCAATTTCTCGTTACCGTCGAAAAGAGAACAAGCCCTTTATTATATATGCATATGCCATTTTTTTTGTCACAAGAAGCAGGATGCTATTGCTTGCTGGGTATGAATCCCATCTCTCGACGACGTCGGTCCTTCCTTCCCGCCCTCAGAGCTGATTCGACGGGATGCTTATTCGAGCATCGTAAGCCCTTCGAGAGGAAGATGAATGTAAATGTGCCATTTTCCCTTTCTTTTTCGTTGTCAACGGGGCTTCATTCCCCTTCTCGAACCGGTAATTCATCCCAGAGCCTAGGCTTAGAGCTCATAGTACTCATACTCTCACATCGGATACTAAAGCACCGGAGTCAATAGCTGCCTCTTCTGCGGCGCTTATTCCCACAGCAGACTCAATAGCTGCGGTTACGGATTCAATTGCTAAGAGGGCATTCGAGTCGAGTCAACTATACGATAGTGAAGTTCCTTGCGAGAGGTAAGGTAAGTTCTTAGGAATCGATTGAATCACAGGAAAGACCAGATCAACCAGTATACGGCCTTTGAAAAGCAAGCGCAACTAGTCTTGGCGAGCTATGAACGAATACTTAGCTTGACCAAGAATTGCTGTTGTTGAATCAGTTTCAAGTGGTGGGATCATCTTCATATATAAGAGTGGAATCCCGTCTCCTGAAAGGAGCGATCTCCTCCTCAAAGTAGAAGGAGCATAATCGAAGACAGATGGTAGCGTATTCTAAGTAGTTGATCTCACGTGCTATCCTAAAGTCTTCTTAGTCTTCCCGATTCCTGTTGATTTCATGTCTTGTCGGCATTACCGCATCTGGAGTAAGAGAAGTAGGGGAGGAAATCTTGTTCAAGCTGCGTTGGTCTTCTCTTTAATAGCATAGATAGGCAAAATAGGGATATTGCCTCAAGCCTAAACCTTTTTCTTTGCACTCACTCCCGTCAAGGCTTAATTGTGAGGAAGATGAATATGAATAGTTAACCACTAGCTCCAGTCCCAGTACCCCATCTCTCATTCCCGGCATTCCTCCATCAAACCCTCTTACAAAGAGAAAGAGAGCACCGGATGAAATAGCAATTTTCCTTTCCTCTCCTCTTAGACCTCCCCGAAAGAGGAAAGCATAAAGCGGATCTGCGATCGGCATATCGGCTGCTCATCCCAACGGATAGGGGTGTCGCATATATGCTGTTCGGATAAGGAGAAGTCTTCTTGATAACTAAGAGACTAGCTGGCTGTCTTGCCCTCTAACCTTGACCTATATAGATAGCTGGAAGTAGTCCAGGGAATAAGAAAGAGCTACTAAAGATAAAGAGACTCTTTCGGAAACTGGCACTCAAAGTAGATCGCTGGGAGATTCTCTAGGAGGGCGGAAAACTCTCACTCAAACTAGAAGGAGTAGAACTTGATGGAATAGATCTCCCTTAGCCAGGGGATCCCCATGAAACTACTTCCAAGTAAGTAGTGATCTTGTGGCGACTGGTTGAATGAATAGATTGAGTAAGTGTTCATTGTTCTATTTGCGTCTAATGTTCGGCTTAGCTGAATAAGTCGAGATTGAATATGACTGAGAATATTGTCTAAAAAGAAGAGTTCTGTCTTTATTTGCATTTGCGGGTTTCGGATGTGACACACTTCAGAATCCGCCTTCTCGACAGTAAATTGAGTGCCACCCCGTAACCTATCGGTCAAGCTACTTCGTTCCTCTCCCTGACTTTTTCAAGCCGTTAGGTGAGCTCGCATAATCGTAAGTAACTTGGTGCAGCAAAAGAAGAGTCACGCCCTTGCCCCTTTATTTAAAGGAAAGGGGCTTTAGTTAGACGAGATATTTTCCTTTTCTTTTTTTTTCGGTATGCCGCTCCGCGAGCAAGGAGTGCCACGCACGAGCAGAGCGAAAACAAAGCAAGGCCAAAAATCTTCGATTTTTGGGGGGAAATCCTTTGATTGCGTATTGAATATAGATCCATGTCTTTCTTGTTTCACTAGCTAGGACCAAATTCGCACATGTCCGTTTCGTTATTACAACCTTCTTTTTTGATGTCAAAGACCAGAAGCTACGCGCAAATTCTCATTGGATTTCGGTTGTTCTTAACAGCGATGGCTATTCATTTAAGTCTTCGGGTAGCACCACTAGATCTTCAACAAGGTGGAAATTCTCGTATTCCGTATGTACATGTTCCTGCGGCTCGGATGAGTATTCTTGTTTATATCGCTACGGCTATAAACACTTTCTTGTTCCTATTAACAAAACATCCCCTTTTTCTTCGCTCTTCCGGAACCGGTATAGAAATGGGTGCTTTTTCTACGTTGTTTACCTTAGTTACTGGGGGGTTTTGGGGAAGACCTATGTGGGGCACCTTTTGGGTGTGGGATGCTCGTTTAACCTCTGTATTCATCTCGTTCCTTATTTACCTGGGTGCACTGTGTTTTCAAAAGCTTCCTGTCGAACCGGCTCCTATTTCAATCCGTGCTGGACCGATCGATATACCAATAATCAAGTCTTCAGTCAACTGGTGGAATACATCGCATCAACCTGGGAGCATTAGCCGATCTGGTACATCCATACATGTTCCTATGCCCATTCCAATCTTGTCTAACTTTGCTAACTCCCCCTTCTCAACCCGTATCTTGTTCGTTCTGGAAACACGTCTTCCTATTCCATCTTTTCTCGAATCTCCTTTAACGGAAGAAATAGAAGCTCGAGAAGGAATACCAAAACCTAGTTCACTCGCTGAGTCTCTTTGCATCCATGGCTGAATGGTTAAAGCGCCCAACCTAATAAAGGGGCAAATTCGTAGGTTCGATTCCTGCTGGATGCACTTGAAGCCTTTCATTTTCGGCAGCCAAGGAGGATGTCTTGGTCGACCATCCTGAATGTGAGACTTCATTCCCGGCTTTGCTTTCGACCACATAAGATTGGGGTTACAATTTCATAGGCGCCGATAACTCCGGTCTTCAGACATGAGAGCTTAGAAAACCTTTACTACGAGTGGCTTGCCATAGAGGTGCGGGTTGTCTGCTTTGTCTATCGACTTGTCTTGATCCGCTGACTTTCCTTCCACAAGTCGATTACCTTTCGGACTATATAAGCCGTCTCTTTTGGTCCCCTTAAGTGAATTCCCAGTTTCTTAGAGCATGCGTCATGGGGATGAACTCTAATGACCTCAGCTGCCGCCGAAACTTTGTTGGTGCATAACTGATGCCGCCCCATAGCCCTAAAAAGATGCCCCAGGGAGAATCCCGGCAACGGTATAGGACTGGTACTTGTGGCATCCATTTATCTCTCCAGACTATTGGATTATCAGTCAAGTTTTAGAACACATAAATCTACTGTGTTTTGCCCGGGGACTCAACATCCCAATTAGCCAATGCGAATTCCCTTAGGGGATTGCTGGCATTGAAAATAGGTGAACTTGACCTCGGGGAATAGCAAAAAGTGTGTTTGGAAATGGAGCAAGAGTTAGCAGGCGAAGGACAGAGTTAGGCTTTTTTAAAAAATTTCATTTTTCGATGTTGGGCATCTTTAACCTAGGCTCTGTCTAAGAGCCCTGTGCTATCAATGGAATAGCCTTTATCTCTACTATGAATATATACTATAAAAAAAAATAGACGTTTATGCAGCTTTCAGTAGGGCTCTATAGTAAAGTAAAGCAGGCTTCTTTCAAAGAGTAATTGAATTCCGAGAATGTCTAGGTAGAGGACTGAGAACGAATGGTAGGAGCAAAGAGTTCCACTAACAGGATGGAAACTTTCCCTTGCTTTCTCCCTTCCCCTCTTCATCTTAGGATGAGGAGCTGCGGGTGTCCTCCTTATATTTTCTAGCCTCCAATCGAGAAAAGGCATAGACCTAACCTACGGCATTGTCAGTTCCAAGACTATGATCCTTCTTTGCACCTGATTAACTGGGAAAGGCAGTCCGGGCTGATCAATGCACGTGCGCCGATGTGGAGGGAAAGATCTTCCGTTGAAAGGTCCAGCTCCCGGGGTTTTGGATCAAAATGAAAATGCCCTTCCCTTCGTTCATGGAATTAGTGGACGCTTGGCTCTAGTTAGAGTTAGGGAGGGTTGAGACAAGATCTGCGTGGTTGCTATTTATAACTATGCGGTCCAGATGTTTCAACAACCTCTGCATGATTGGTTAATGTGGCTTTGATCCCGCCAGTGATGGTACATATGAAAAAGTAAAGCTTTTTTCTTTCGGTTACGTGGTATAAGAGAGGTCTTTTGTTACGACCTTCACTTCAGTCTGCCACTTACCGCTTTCTATGTTACTCAGTAGGCCAACCCATGGGCCTTTAAGTTAAGGATCTTGGGCCCTCTTTTCCTTGCACCACTTTTTGGTGTGAATCACGGCAAAGCAAATAAGGCTGTTGTCAAGTACTATTGCTACGCCATCCTTGGTGATGACATAGTCATAGTGATAGGGCACCGGACAGTCGCTGAAGTATATAGAAGAGAGAGCTCATTAGCCGACTTGGGGTTGAGGTCTCTGACCAAAAAATCCATTAGGTCGACTAGTCTTTCTTTCGAGTTCGCCACGCGTTTCAGGGTGAAGTGTGGGACTTGGACCAGGTCCCCAGTTTCCATGCGTTGCATCTTTATGTGCGCTGTATACGCGGCCTTTCTAAGCCGTTTTTTCTTTACGACAGGTTAGACGCTTGGGAGGTATTGATTGATTCCCTGCAGGCCCACTCGGGGGCTTAGAAAAAGCCCCTAGAAAGAAAGCATCGGCGAATGGGGATAGACCTGGAACAATAGAAACTCGATCTCATTCTGTTAGCTAGCTTTATAAGTCTTCGTGAATCTTCTTCTTTTCTTTCCGGTAGTTCAGTTGCTCAACATTTCTGGTTCACGATCTAAAACCTATTCCTTTTTGTATGAGTTCTTACCTGGCCTTCCAGCTTTCCCTTCTTTCGGGTAAAGGGACTCAGAGCACGGGTATGTGTCTGCGTGTGTGTAAGCATTGCCCTATGCTTTAATCAGAGAAGGGGTTGCCTTCATTGCTATTTCAATCCTTACACTTTCATTTTAGTACTTAATGGAAAGCTTGGCTTCAAGGATGAATCTTGTAATGTCCGTAAAGCATTCCATTCCTAGTAGGGCTTTGACCTAACTCCCGTTCTTGCTGCCTCACTTTCTCTTGGTGGAAAGAGCCCCTAGGGGAATCAATCCTTCTTGAGGGCGGACTATGTCTCGCGTCCAGTCGGTCAGCTGGTAAGGAGAGCGTATGTAAGAGGTCTAGCATCATACCCCCTAGCCTTTATAGTCAGCGGCAATGCCTTTTTCCTTCTTTTTTGTTGGAATCCCTGAGTCCGGTTATTTTATTGGTAGAAGCCTTTTATTTTCTTTCTTTTAACTGCGGATCCGGCTCAATTCCTGATTTTTGCTTGGCGCATTTTATTTCCTTGAGTTTTGGCTATTTATCAGTCTTCCCGCTTTCCATGCTTTCCATTTCGTCCTGAGCTTAAGTTGGTCTAAAGGGCCCACCCCCAGGAGGGGAATTCGTATGTGTCAGTCTTGCATTCCGTCCTACGAGTCTGATATTTCTCAGTTGGTAAGGAGATCGAGGATATATCGAGGGGATGTGGTTGCGGGTGGAGAACCATTCGTATAGCGAGATTATGTGCTTGCAGTTTTCTTACTATTGCCATAGCCTTTCTCTTATTCGGGAAAGGGGAAATGCTTTCCGTTCTAGCTTTCGATTCCTTCCTGGCTCTTTCTTTGGTAGCCGTACCTTAGCATTCCATCAGAAAAAGCTTTTGGGGCTGTCCAGTCTCTTTGCTCTCGGTTTCAGTCTGATAGTGGTCCATCCATCGTAGGTAAAGTAGGAAATGAATTGCGTATAGTAGTTTCCCCTACCCTATGTGGTCTATTCGGTCCTCTCTTGGAAGTGAGGAAATGGGCTTTCCGGATGGAGCACCATTCGGGGATGTGCTTGCGTGTGTCTTGGCATTCCCCCTTACTAGGGGCCTTAGTCTAAACCGTAAAGCTAAAGAAGGAGTCAGGAAGCCAATAATTCTATTACTGACAACCCACTTTTATGACCACCTTTTCCACATTTTCTAATGATCAACCTAAATACGATCAAAGGTAAAAGTGGAAGACAAGAACTTGAATGTGTCTTCGGGTGTCTTCGCTTCGTCCCTGAAGGGAATGCTCTCCGTACTCTCTTTGACTCTTGCTTGGCCCATTTGCTTCTTGCTTTTCATATTTCCTTTTGATTGTCTAACTTGTTTTAACATCCTATCCCGTCCGCAGTCCGGCCAGTCTGTCTGCTTCGCTTTGTTGAAAGTGTGAGTCTTGGTTTCTCAGGGAATGTTGGTGTGATTGTGTAAGCAGCATTGCCCTATATCTTTGTTCTTTGAGAGCCTGACCCTCATGGTTCGGTTCCCGATCGATCATTTCTTTAAGTCGTAGGCTTGATCCTTACCTAAGAATTTCCATCCTATCAGTTCAGTCAGGGCCTAATATCCCTTTGAAGCAGCTCATACTTACTTCTTTTTCTTTCTTGGGATAGTGAATAAAGTAGCTGATTGATTTTACTTTCTTCGCTTGCTTGATCTTCGATCGTCTAATAGCCCCTTGCTTGAGGGCGCTTCATGTCCAAAGTCTTTCGATTCGGCGCAAGCCTCATTTTCTGGTACAGTCGAACTGGCCCCGCCTCTGAGGCTTAGGCTAAGGAATAGAGCATGAGGGAGGACACCACTGGCTGTATACAAAGCAGTAGGCAAGCCTTCCATCCATACCTCTAAGCCCGAGACTTTTTCCCCTCGGATCGGAGCGCACCACGGCTTTCCGCAAGATAGAGAAAAAAAACTCCTATCCCAGTTGATCGAGCTGAACCCCGGTTGGTTCTCTTTAACTTCATTCAGTGAAACTCCAGGTAAGGCTTTGTCTCATGCCTGGCTCAAGCTCAAGGCTAGATACTGAAAATCCTAGGAGGGGTTTTGGGTGAGGTAGGCAGGATAGAGGAGTGTAAGGTAAGGATAAAGAGCTGTAGGAGACTCAAGTGCCTGAGACAGGCCATGAGGGTTATGATGGGAAAAAAGGAAAGAAAGTTCTGCCCTAATTCTTGCTTCCTTCTATCTTCAGAAAGCGAATCAGCCAGTAAGCGTTGACTTTCTTGCTTGGCCCGGCTCAATTCCTCCTTCTTTCTCTTTCTTGATGTTCGATCGTGTACTAGCATAGCCCCTTGAGGTCTCCATTCCTATGTCCGTAAGTGGTCCATTCCAATACGTCGAAGTCTTCCTTCCAGTGGTCCTAAGAGCAGTCCGAGCCCAAGCCTTACATTCTTCGAAGTCAGGTGCAATCTCCTTGATAAAATGTGTACCCTCTCTTATCACCCGGAGCAATTCCTTTCCTTCTCCTTCTTCCGTTCCGAATGGCTTCGGCACTCCCCAAAGACATCCACACCTCCTTTAGGGGATTCTCAATTTCACTCGTATCCATGGCAAGTCCCTGATTCACTTCTCACTCCCGAGGAAAGCAGGGAATACAGTGATATCCGACTTTCGGTGGGGAGACCGTAGACTGAAATGAAACCTACACTCTTTCTTGTGTGTAAGGAGTCGCTACTAGTTAAAATTCATTCTTTTCGGTCTTTAACACCAATTCCTTTGATAAGCTCTTATTAAACCATAGGGAAGGAACTGAGTAACCTAAGCCGAATCCCCGGAGCGAGGCGTTGGTACAGTGTTTAAAGAACAGAAAGACTTCGAAGCGGTAAAGGAACGAAGTAGCTCGACCTAAAGGGAGAGGAACGGGATTTGAAATTCAATTCAATCCTAACCTTCCTTACTCTATCAAGTAAGTAATAAATTCCTTTTCTGTTTAATAAAAGCTTGTTTCTGGCTTTGGCAGTTGGATGTGCGATTGGGCTGGCCTCCTCGGATTTGACTAATATGAAAAGCGGGGGTAGATACTGAATCCGTACTGAATGCCCTTTCGAATTCGAGTGTCTTTAAAGAGAAAGATCTTTCTAGTTCGTCGTATGAAAGCCGGGATCCTCAAGCCATTTCGGAGGCGATTGCTAAGATCGCGGAGAAGATCCCAACAACGGCTATTTGAACACCGGTTACTGTACCAGCGGTTGCTGATTCAATTGATAACATCACAGCTGATACGACAAGACCGCTTATTCACTCACCAACAACAGCGCATTCAATAGCAGCATTCGATGCCTACTCTTTATATATGTGATTTGCTTCCCCACTTGCCTTAGTAACCTTTCTTTCCTGAGAATGCTAAGATGAAGGCTCGCTGCCTATTGAGTTACTTTCTTTGTTTGGATTCCAGAACAGAACTACAGATCCTGGCCCCCTCCATTCGACCTTGTAAAATGTCTCAATGGGAAGGAGCTCTTTGCTTTTGATTCCAAATATTAGAAGTGGAAAGAGAAGTCCTTTGTCTTAGCACGGGCTAGATAGGGCACTAATCAATAGCAGCACACCAGAATAAAAGCATTGTTGCTTCTACCACGAAAGTGTGGCTAAGGACGAAGCCTAGACAGAATCATAGTAAGCATCTTTCCATCAGCTAAGGCAATTGGAGGAGATTCCCCAGGTCAGAAATGAAATGCCTTTTCCTTCCTTACTCTATCAAGTAAGTAATAAATTCCTTTGAGAAAGCATAAAATAATAGTTCAGGTAGAGGAATGAGTTGTCAAGCCCAGGCAAGGAGACTCTGTCTCTACCAACTCATTCTGCGGGATGACTTTCACCAGTCCAGACAAGTAGAGAAAAGAGTGGTCTTTCTCTGGGAATTGCATTCTAACATCTTATCTTTTATCCACAATGCTTGCCCCTACCCCCAATCATGGGGAATCCGCTAAGCCCTTTGCTTACTTTACTTTCAATTTCATCCTTTCAATATCCCTAGAATCTTTTTCATTAACTTGTACGTTCGGGTCGGAAGCTTCAAAGCGGTAGCATGTAGAATAGCAGAAAGAAGCTCATAGCATTCTGTCTCTCTAAAATGACCTTTACCTTCTTCATTCTTCCCTATCTGTAAAAAGAGAGATGAAAGCAGGGCAGTTCAATGTTGGTATAGAGAAAGCTCCAAGCAGCTAACATTGATAAACCTGATTCAGGCACATCAAAATCTTGCTTACCTCTCCCACATAGAATAGATTGGATAGAAAGAGCTTTTTCGGACTTGCTAAAGCTAAACGACTCTTAGTAGGACTTGTGATTGGAACAAGCTCTCGCCCGCTCTTACTTTTTTAAAAGTTTTAGAATCCGCTAGGGAGACTGAAAGTCTTGCTTTCATGTGATACACTATTTGATAGAGTTTAAAAGGAGCATAGCCGTAGCCTTGTGAATCAAAAATGGAAAGATATTAAGAGAAAAAACTGGCTTGACTTTAGCTATAGGGAAAGTTTCACCGACCTAAGAGCCAATAAACTAGGGTAGGAAGAGGCTCCCCGTTGATTGAATGTCTATTTAATATTCCTGTCATGCAGGTAATAGATCCAGAACAGTCGTAAGACGGACGCTTAGCTCCCCTAAGGCTAAGGGGAGGGAAGAAGAGAAAGATTCGAGAGAGTCTGGAGCGTAGCGGAGTAAAGTCAACATAACGAATCATCTGTTCCAGGAAAACTCACTTAACACTTTCTTATTCACACCGAACTTCTAGTGCTTTCGAAGGGGTGATCTTCAAATCCTAACTAGTAAGATGAGCTTCCTCCCTTAGGGATATTCAGGAGCGGAGAAAACTATTGGTCACTCACTCGCCTACAGGTGATAGAAGAAAGAAGAGTTCACAGCTTCTGAAACCATAGCTATTCTTGTTCCCACGAAAGCAAGAGTGAAGAATCTGCAAAAGTTCACCAACATAGATAGATAGTCACAAGGGCAAGCGAACCACGGAGACCATTTCACAAGAGCTGAGCTGAAAAAAAAAAAAGAAGAGTGAATAACCCCCCGCTTACTTCACTGCTGGGATTTCTATTTTATTTTAACTTATTGATAGCAAATAGCACAAAATATCCCTAAAGCTCCCTTCACCGATCTCTCTTCTATATAGAAGAGAGCCTAGATCCCAGAATAAAGTGAGTTTATGGTTTTTTTCTTTCATTCTCTCCTGTTTAGAAAGATAGCTGCAATCAAAGAGAAGAATCGGCAGCTATTTAACGCATCTGTTGTCGGAATTGCTAGTGGAAGTGAGGAGTTTGGAATCATGGCCAGTCGCGTAAGCCTGTTATTATCACAGTTCTCAGAGTCAAGTTAGTTAGCTACAGCAAGTAAGCTAGGCCTTTCCGCAGTGGGCCTGTTGCAAGCCTTCTCCAAGCAAGCCAGCTTCCTTTGATAAAGCCTTAGAGTTAGCCTATTCCATCAAATGATTTTAGGCAAGCAAGTTATAGATCCAAAACAGGCGTAATCTTCCTATATTGAGTGTTCATTAATGAATTAAGATTCATTATTATTAATATGGTATTCCTATCATCTTCTTATACTAACTATTAGAATACGAATTCGTTTAGTAATACTGAAAGAGACTAAGCAATACAAAAAAAAGGTTAGACAGCAAGTTTCTTTTTCTTGTGAGGAAGCCTTTTACAGATCCTGTTATCAAGCATTTTTGGAATACATTGGTAGAAAGTTTACATGCAGTCTCAGTCCTGGGGTAATCCTTGTCGTCCCTGGCTCTAAAGAAAGAACCAGTAAAAAAGTCCCCCACTAGTGCGAGTGCCCTACCTTATCTTTCCTCATATAGGATGTGTCTTTCCTTAACTATTACCGGATATGATCTTTCCCTTCCTGTAAAATTCTAGGATATTTGCAGTACAAGCCCTGTGAATATGGATGGCCCTTTTCATCCAGCTGGAAGAGAGCCCTTTTTTGATTACTAGTATTTAGCCCTGTACAATTATAGCCCTGCCATTCGTAATGCTTTCGAGCCAGTTCAGTTCCAGTTGCAGGCCTGTTTTCAAGCGAGTAAGCAGTCCCCTGGCAAGCAGAAAGAGACTTCTTTTCTTCCAGCGAGTTCCCCTTTCTTCTCTTCTCGATCCAGTCTTAAGGTGAGCAGCCCATCTAATTGCAGAAAAAAGCTAAGCCTCTGGAGATCCTGTTGGAGTGCTTGGGGCATCTAGTTCCAAGCCTCTTTCCATTTGAATCTTACTAGCCTAGCATGTACTATCCTATTCCGCATATTACCAGGGCAGGGTTAGGTAAAGAGCTTAAGCCTTTTTCTTTTTAGTCAGTTCAAGCCATCCAGTTTCAGTGGCAGTTGGAGTCTTAAAGTAATCCCTTGCAGCAAGCCAGGCTAGCTACAGTTCGCTTCCAGGCTGTCCACCCCGTTCCGTGGAAGAGTCCCAACCAGTCCCTCTAGACCGAATATCTGTATTTGTCTCCCTAGTCCTATTGTATCAGTATTGAGAGCAAGTGAATTGGAAAGCTAGGTTACAAGAGGGAAAGACAGTCAATAAGCCAGTGAGCTCTCCGGTCAAGGAAGTTTGAAAGTAGGTTTTAGGGCAAGAAAAGAAGTAGGAAAGAAAGATTGAAAATGGCAAGAAGGAGTATCTCAAGCAGTAGTAGATATCCCTCCAGTGTAAGTGCCAGTCAAACTAATCCCTTCTTAAGCCCTTGTCTAAGCCATTGAGCAAGCAATCCAGTAGGCAAAAGGCTCCACGGGCTGTACCACAAACAGTTTTCTTTCCCACTCCTGAAAGCAAGCCTGTGAGCGATCCAGGAAAGCCTGTCTCAATCAAGACTTCTCCTCTTACTCTTAGGCAATCAAGAGCTAGGTCAAGCGCATCTAGTTCTATTCGTTCTCCCGCTCATGCCTTCTCCCTTGTAGCAACCTTCGTAGCAGTTGTAGTTTGTCGTGCCAGGCAAGCGAATAGTTAGTTTCCTTCTTGACTTGGTTTTCATTCGCTATCAATTCGATATTGGTGATCTACCAACATCTCGATCGGGACCTAAGCAACTTGTGGTCCACGTGCCCCTTGACGCCCAGTCTGAAGTGCCGGTCTCCTCTACTCGGAGAAAAGCCCATACTCATAACCCGACTTGATCGAAATATCTGAAGAAAGTTTTCTTATTCACATAGGCCACTCATAAGTTTTGTCAAAGACTCATCTCATTCCCTCTTTCTTTTATTTGGGTTCCTACATTCTAAACAAGCCAGACAAGCCTTTATCTTATGGCCCATAGATCATAGTGAGAACACTTTCTAAAAATAATCGAGACTTTTCCTATTCCTAGGAGAAAGAAACTGTCTTGTACCGGGCCGGGAAACTCGCTCTTTTTTCGATTGTAGGCGGACAACAAGTCGAAATTGGGTACATTCGACAAAGGAAGAGGAAGGGGAGAAGAGGCAAGACTCGCAAGGTACGACTCGAAGACCTTTCTAGAGAGAGAGGCCTTTCAGGGTCGACTGAGAAGGAGAGGAAACGAAAGGGACACAGTGGAAGGGCGGTTGACGAAGAAGTCTTTCAAGAAAGAGTCTTCCCTGAGTGAATGAGTTGTAACAGCTTTTATTTATAGACCAACGGGAACGATAAGGCTCGAACGGAAGTGAGAGCGAGTCAAAAGAAGCGAAAGCTAGAGAGCTTTTTCGTTTCGGGTCAGGGTCGATGCAATTGAGACAGGGAGAGGTCTTGAAGACCTCTTGGTCGCCTTACGGTAGAGAAACTTCACTACGTCTACCTTTGCTTGTATGCTGCCTGTGACCCTTTACGATTCTGCTGCTGTCATTGCCCCTTCTGGTTCGATGTCAGTCCTCGATATTGTTGAGCCGATCGATCGCAT